GAAACAAGGTTCTAGCACCATGCCAAATGTGTCCGAAGAAGAAGAGCAAAGCAAACGAAGCATGTCCAAAAGTAAACCAACCCCGTGGACTGCTACGAAAAACACCATCGGATTTCAAAGTAGCACGATCTAATTCAAAAATCTCACCCAATTGAGCACGTCTAGCATATTTTTTCACAGTAGCGGGATCGCTATAACTGACTCCGTTGAGTTCGCCGCCATAGAACTCGACAGTTACACCTACTTGTTCGACACTATATTTAGATTCCGCCCTTCTAAAAGGAACATCGGCTCTAACAATTCCGTCTCCGTCTACCAAAACAACCGGAAATGTTTCAAAAAAAGTAGGCATACGACGTACAAAAAGTTCGCGCCCCTCTTTATCTCTAAAGATAGGATGTCCTAACCACCCAACAGCTATTCCATCCCCGTTGTCCATTGAGCCCGCTCTGAATAACCCCCCCTTTGCCGGATTATTGCCGATGTAATCATAAAAAGCTAGTTTTTCGGGAATTTTAGACCAAGCTTCAGATAAACTTTGATTTTCAGCCAACCCAGCACCAATTCTTCGATATATTTCTTGTTGGAAGTATCCTTGATCCCATTGATAACGAGTGGGACCAAATAATTCAATCGGGGTAGTTGCTGAACCATACCACATAGTTCCAGCAACTACAAAAGCGGCAAAAAAGACAGCAGCAATACTACTGGAAAGGACGGTTTCAATATTTCCCATACGTAATCCTTTGTATAGGCGTTGAGGTGGACGTACACTAAGATGGAATAGACCCGCCAATATGCCCAAGGTCCCTGCTGCAATATGATGAGAGGCTATTCCTCCCGGAACAAAAGGATCAAAACCCTCCACACCCCACGCTGGATTTACGGATTGTACCCTTCCAGTTAGTCCATAAGGATCGGACACCCATATTCCAGGACCATACAATCCTGTTACATGAAATGCACCAAAACCAAAGCAAGCCACCCCTGATAGAAATAAATGAATTCCAAAGATCTTAGGCAAATCCAAAGAGGGTTTTCCTGTACGTTCATCAGTAAATATTTCTAGATCCCAATACACCCAATGCCAGATAGCTGCCAAAAAGCACAAGCCCGAAAACACAATATGTGCCCCGGCCACACCTTCGTAACTCCAAATACCCGGATTCGTTACAGTACCCCCTGTGATACTCCAACCGCCCCATGAATTGGTTATTCCTAAACGAGTCATGAAGGGTATAACGAACATACCCTGTCTCCACATTGGATCAAGAACAGGATCAGAAGGATCAAAAACTGCTAATTCGTATAGAGCCATCGAACCGGCCCAACCAGCAACCAGAGCTGTATGCATTATATGGACAGAAATCAAACGACCGGGATCATTCAATACGACGGTATGAACACGATACCAAGGCAAACCCATGGAAATACCCCTTTATCAATGAAAAATAGACACAATGTAACTTTATTGCATTGGAAAAAACTATGCTGTGGACCCTCTTTTTAGTGGATTATCTTGGGGAAAGAATTAATATTTGTTTGATTTGTTTGATTCTTTTCAATTACTTTTAGTAATAATGAAACTATTTTGTTCGTAGGAACAAAAAGAAGCAGATCTATTCTACACCCGATAAGTACCAATACGCAATGGTAGGGGAGTTGATACCATTTTATATGAGTGAATGCATATATATATTTGTTCATCATTCAAAGGACTTATTTGTAATAATTTTCCTTTATTCATTTTGTCTTCTTTATCTTTTTTTATGAACTTAGTCAATCTATGGATAAAATATGATAAAGGCCAATATTAGTAGGACACTAAATCCATTGTTACGCTTTCACATCAAAGTGAGATATAGTACTTAATTTTTCTTTTATTTAATGCCTATTGGTGTTCCAAGAGTACCTTTTCGAAGTCCTGGAGAGGAAGATGCATTGTGGATTGACATATAGTGCGACTTGTCAGATATATTGGGTCATATGGTATTTCCCCATTCTCTTCCCCGATCGAGATATCCTCCCCTTCGCCCAAGAAAGATTGATTGAATTATCAAAAATTTGGAGCGTGAAGTTCAATTAGATCCATTTTTTCGGGAGGGTATACAGATTAATATTATCAATTAGAATAATTTATGGTTATCTTGGTTAGGCCAATAAAATTATCTTGGTTAGGCCAATAAAATGAAGTATCCAGGCTCCGTTTAGAAAAAAACCGGTAATAAATCTATTTATGATTACAATTTCTATCATATTCTATTTCTTTATATATTTATATATAGAAGTGATCTCAAACTGTTAATCAATCGAGTAATATGATGAATGCATTGAATATCTGTTGTAAGACATGAAATAAATTGTAAAAAGGAAGTCATAGCAAAAGGACGTGGTATTGGGGCATTTGTCATATATGTGCAAATCCAAATCGGGCGGATCTTTACTCGGAGTAGAGCATAAACCTAAAAAAATTGAAGAAGCCCATTCAGGAACAAGAAAATTACATCGCGATTGAGATTGTATCTCGATGAAACAATACATCAATGAAAAGTTAGTTAGATAAATTTAGTAATTTTTTTTATAGATAAACAAAACAGGCCAAAACCCATCTTTTTTGAAAAATGAAAGAAAAGCCCCTTTTTATAAGTTAAAAGCCTGGTATGAAAAAAAAAAAAAAAATAAATAAAAGAAAGCGCTAGAATCTACATCTACACATTGATTCTTTTTTTTTTTTCGTTATTTTTGTTGAACCGTATGCATCAAAAGGTGCATGTACGGTTTCTAAGGGATACAACTTTATCCCAATCAACCGACTTTATCGAGAAAGATTACTTTTTTTAGGCCAAGGGGTTGATAGCGAGATCTCGAATCAACTTATTGGTCTTATGGTATATCTCAGTATAGAGGATGATACCAAAGATCTATATTTGTTTATAAATTCTCCTGGCGGATGGGTAATACCCGGAGTAGCTATTTATGATACTATGCAATTTGTGCGACCAGATATACAGACAATATGCATGGGATTAGCCGCTTCAATGGGATCTTTTATTCTGGTCGGAGGAGAAATTACCAAACGTCTAGCATTCCCTCACGCTTGGCGCCAATGAGTTTTTTATTTGATTTGAGAGAAAAAAGAAGACTATGCCTTCGCGCTATATGAAATATGAATATTAAGTAATAATAGCATGGCACTTCGAATTCGATATGATAAATTTTTTTAACCCTTAAATTATGTATCGAAAGAGTAGTATGAGATAAAAGGTATTTCCGATTTTATCTAATCTATCGGGAGGCCTATTTCAGCGTCACAAACTTTTTTGTTTTCACGCCGGGAGGCTCTTAACAATATTTAGGTTATGAAAGAATATGAAAATAAAAAAAATCTTGTTTTTTTATTTGAAAAAAAAAAAAAGAAACTTTGGGATTGCTAAATAACAGACGAAATAAATATATAAAGCAACGGAGCCATCATAGTATTTTTGAACTACTCCAAAAACAAAAAGAAGGGTGGTTATTGGATCATTTACCAACCCGAGTCTGATAGACCCTATATTTAATTTATTTGATATTTAAGTAAGGTAAAAACGAATTCCATTATAGAGCCGTATGCAATGCGTAAAAGATGCCTGTACGGTTGTTCAATTCTATATTTTATTATTCTTTATCTCTTCACCTTATCATCATGCGAGATAGAATAAACATTTATTATGTTATATCATCAGGGTAATGATCCATCAACCTGCTAGTTCTTTTTATGAGGCACAGACGGGAGAATTTATCTTGGAAGCGGAAGAACTTTTGAAGATGCGCGAAACCGTCACAAGGGTTTATGTACAAAGGACAGGCAAACCCTTATGGGTTGTATCCGAAGATATGGAAAGAGATGTTTTTATGTCAGCAACAGAAGCCCAAGCTCATGGAATTGTTGATCTTGTAGCGACTGAATAAAAAAGAAAAAATAACAAAAATTTCAGACGAATTGGTGATTTGAGATTTTATCTTCTTACCGGATTTAATATTCTATTCATTTCATTAATCTATTAATATAGAAATAAAATAATTCATAATCATCCGGTTAAGATCGATCTAAACCAGCCCATTATGTATATGATTCAATATGCCAACTATTAAACAACTTATTAGAAACACAAGACAGCCAATCAGAAATGTCACGAAATCCCCCGCTCTTGGGGGATGTCCTCAGCGACGAGGAACATGTACTAGGGTGTATGTGCGACTCGTTCAGATCATGGGCTAGGACAAAAGAAAGAAAACAATTGATCCAGTATCAACGATCAGTACCAGTGAATAGACTAGAATGGAAGAACTCCATTCAATATCTAAAAATCAAAAAGATCTATCCTTCTATTGTGGTATCAAATGTATGGTTTCCGTTGGTGCAAATCCAATCAACTCCGTTTTAAATTTAAGATGAGAAAGAATTCTCCATTGATAGCAAATGATATCCATTAAGCAGGGGAAATACTATTTTAAAAAGCAGAAAAATTATGCCTTACTCTTGCAAGAACGGACTAACAGGGTCAGCTACTCAGCTAATCTTCATAATTAAATACCGTTACTGTATAAGTAGATCTCATTGTGAAAGACCTCGTACTGGATAATTATGGGTAGAGCCAAAGAGTGTGAACTGTACAAGTTAACAATAACATTGATTAAATGAAAGAAGGGCTCCGGTGTATAGAGAGGACCTCACCGTTTAAGAAGTAACCATAGAAACGATGGAACCCACTATATCCATTTATATTTACTACTTTTATGTGTTTTTGATACCTAATATCAATACAATTTTTTTCTAGGCATTTCACCTAGAAAAAAAAAAAAAAAAAATCGTGGTCGGGAAGGTTATAGTAGCAAAAGCCATTGGAATTTAAATTTTATACATTGGAAGAATCCGTTTTGTTATTAATAGACTAGGATACGGGAAGGGAATAACTGAAAGAAAGGAAATCGATTAGTTATTCATCAAAGTTTCATTTATTCAATGACCAGAATTAAACGAGGGTATATAGCTCGAAGACGTAGAACAAAAATTCGTTTATTTGCATCAACCTTTCGAGGGGCTCATTCAAGACTTACTCGTACTATTACTCAACAGAAAATAAGAGCTTTGGTTTCGGCTCATCGGGATAGAGGTAGACAAAAGAGAGATTTTCGTCGGTTGTGGATCACTCGGATAAATGCAGTAATTCGCGAGACTAAAGTATACTTTAGTTATAGTAAATTTATACACAATCTGTACAAGAGACAGTTACTTCTTAATCGTAAAATACTTGCACAAATAGCTATATTAAATAAGAGTTGTCTTTATATGATTTCCAATGAGATCATAAAATAAAGAGATTGGAAGGAATCCGTTGGAATAGTTTAAATGGAGTTCCCTGGAGAATGAACTCTGGGAAGGTAGAGTAGAAATTAGTATGATAAAATATGATAAAGTCATCAAAATGAAGAAAGACGTTAAATAAAAAATATTTATTCCTCTTCTCCCATTTTTTTTCTTACGACAGGACATTTCGATTTTACGATTTTTCGAACAAAAAAAAAACGTCAATCCGCATTTGAGTTTGGATTGGAATTTTATTTTGATTCAATTCAATTGAAGAGTCAACCTATTTTTTTTCTGGTTCTAAGACCAGCAGCTCTAGCGGTTGACTCGCTTCTTTCAAATTGTTTCTCATTATTAAGAAAAGGTAACGGAGATAAAATACGAGCTTGTTTTATAGCAATAGTAATTAATCGTTGTTGTTTTAAGGTCAATCTATTCACCCGTCTAGATAATATTTTTCCTTGTTCGCTAATAAATCGACTAATTAAACTCATGTTTCTATAATCAATTCGATCCCCCGATTGGATCGGAGGCAAACGCCTACGAAAAGATCGCTTAGATTTAAGAAAGATTCGCTTGGATTTATCCATGGTTTGTTTATTCCTTATCCTGAAAATCCCAATCCTATTTCTTAATTCTACATCATCTTTGATCCGATCGAAATAGGATTTGGTTTGTTTATATTTATTTGTTTATATTTATTTATATTTAAATAAATTCAAAAATAAATTATATATATATATTGTTATATATAATATGTAATTTTTCATCTTCCTTGGAAGACTGACACACGAGCGATCGGTTCGATCTATTTCTTTATCTCCCCATGAATCGTATGTTTGTAACAACAGGGACAGAATTTTCTCAATTCCAATCGACTAGGCGTATTGTGTCGATTCTTTTGAGTAATATATCTGGAAATGCCCATTGATTCCTTATTAACACGATTTCGAACACAACTGGTACATTCCAAAATAACCGTTACTCGGACATCTTTACCCTTAGCCATGAACCTCCTTTGGTTTTTGATTCACTCAATTCTTTAATTTTCCGACCCGAAGCAAGGAAGAAGAAAGGACACAAAAATAGAAGCAGGTAACTCGAAATCAAATTATGAAAGAAATATTTTGTTGCAATCAATATAGTAATAAATAATAAGTAATATAATGATTTCTAACTATATTTATAATTTTTAATTGCCGTACAGTATTTCATTTTCAGTTAAGTATCTTGTATGATATTGTTGCCCCAACCACCGCATTTCCATTCTATTATTAATTTAATTTGAGCCTGAGCCCGAGTTCATAGTTTCACTGAGGGTGAAACCGCTTTTTCTTTGTTTTTTTTTTTTTTTAGAAAGAATAATTAAAAAAAGAAAAAACAAAGAAAAAAAGAAGGGAGGGGTAGGGATTAGTTACAGATATTTGATTGTATCTCTAATCTTCTTCCCCCTTCCCATATCAATAGCTAGAATGAAAAAAAGGGGAATATCAACGCATCCGGAAAAAAACGATTGATCTCTATCAATAAACCTGCTAAAGACCCGAACCATAGAGTACTTACTACCGGTGCTACGGAGAGATATGTTTTTAGATCTCGCATTTTAAAAACTCCTCTTTCTGTATTCGTTATTGTAATTTTATTGTAATTTGTAATACATAATGGTAATACATATATGACCGGATGTGTATATGTAGTTAATGACTTACCACTTGTACGCGGAGTTCCTAATTCAAATTGAAATGTACAAAATAGATATTTATTAAAAGAAAAAAATACGTCCATTTCCGCCTTAAATTCCAAAAAAATATTAATTTTTTGTGGTAGATTTCATATTTATTTCATACTTTATATAAGTCTTTTACCATATTATATGTTTGTTATATGATATATGAGACCAAAAGGAAGAAGGAAGAAATGATAAGATAGTTTGTGTATATCAATGTAGGAAATAAAGATGTGGAAAACAAGACAGGGATTCTCTACAATGACACTGTAGACCAATTGAAAGGGATGTAGCGCAGTTTGGTAGCGCGTTTGTTTTGGGTACAAAATGTCACGGGTTCAAATCCTGTCATCCCTACCTATTACTTATCTTCTGAGCAGTAACGAGGGATCAATTGAGATCAATTAATAAAATTGTACATACA